CATCCTGTATATTGTCCTTTTCGTTCCGTGTTGGAATAAACGAGATTTTACGAAAAAAGTTATTGATAAACGAGAACAAATATTTCTTTTTTTTCGATGCGAATTTGACACAAGATGAAGGAAATCGCTATTTCAATTTCGAATTAAAAAAAATATTTAGAATATTCTATAATAAAAAAGAGTTCCATCATAACTATATAGTTATAGTGAAGTAATACTCCGGGTTCTCACAAAACAAAAGAAAATCCTTTTTTCAAAACTCATTCCTTATTTTATTAGTTAATGATCTAGTGATTGGATCTCTATGCTTATTCCGATATAAAATGAAATATTCAAATGATTTTTCATCGAATGACTATTCATCTAATGACTATTCATCTATTGTATTTTCACGTAAATAGGGGCAAGAAAGTTCTATGGAAAAACGGTGGTTCAATTCGATGTTGTATAAAGGAAAATTAGAATACAGGTGTGGGCTAAGTAAATTAATCGATAGGTTTGGTAATCCTATTGAAAAAACCAGTGTAAGTGAGGGTCCGGTTAGAAACGATATGGATAAAAAGATTCATAGTTGGAGTGAAAGTTCTAGTTACAGTAATGCTAATCATTTAGTGGGTGTCAGGGACGTTCGTAATTTTATCTCTGATGACACCTTTTTAGTTAGAGATAGTAATAGGAATATTTATTCCATATACAGTTGGAATAATCACATTACTAGGTGCATTAACTCTTATCTTGGTTCTCAAATTTGTATTGAGAGTTCCTTTTTAAGTAGTAGTGACAATTCCAGTGACAGTTACATTTATAGTTCCATTTATGGTGAAAGTAGAAATAGTAATGAAAGGGGGAGCTCCAGTATAAGAACTAGCAGGAATGGTATTGATTTCACTCGAAGAGAAAATTCTACTGATTTCGATTTGACTCAAAAATATAGGCATTTGTGGGTTCAATGCGAAAATTGTTATGGATTAAATTATAAGAAACTTTTGAAGTCCAAAATGAATATTTGTGACCAATGTGGATATCATTTGAAAATGAGTAGTTCAGATCGAATCGAACTTTCGATTGATCCAGGTACTTGGGATCCTATGGATGAAGACATGGTTTCTCTGGATCCTATTGAATTTCATTCGGAGGAGGAACCTTATAAAGATCGTATTGATTCTTATCAAAGAAAGACAGGATTAACCGATGCTGTTCAAACAGGCACAGGTCGACTAAACGGTATTCCCATAGCAATTGGAGTTATGGATTTTCAGTTTATGGGGGGTAGTATGGGATCCGTAGTAGGCGAGAAAATCACCCGTTTGATCGAGTACGCTACCAATAAATTTTTACCTCTGATTCTAGTGTGTGCTTCCGGAGGAGCACGTATGCAAGAAGGAAGCTTGAGCTTGATGCAAATGGCTAAAATATCTGCTGCTTTATATGATTATCAATCCCATAAAAAGTTATTCTATGTATCAATCCTTACATCTCCTACTACTGGTGGGGTAACGGCTAGTTTTGGGATGTTGGGGGATATCATTATTGCCGAACCGAATGCTTATATTGCATTCGCAGGTAAAAGAGTAATTGAACAAACATTGAATAAGATAGTACCTGAAGGTTCACAAGCGGCTGAATATTTATTCGATAAGGGCTTATTCGATCCAATTGTACCACGTAATCCTTTAAAGGGTGTTCTGAGTGAGTTATTTAAGCTTCACGCTTTTTTTCCTTTGAATTAAAATTCACTTATTAAGTTAAGTAGAGCCTTAAGTCAAATTCTTTTTATTTAATTTAGTTACATTTTTGTATTTGTAGCGAACAATTAGATAGTTTATCGGAATCAAAGTAAAAATTCTAAGGAAGAATTTCTTTTTTCTTTGGTGACATAATCATAATATTTAATTGTAAATTGTATAAAGAATCGTGCGGATAATTCTTTTTTTTATACCGATATTACTGATTATTAATTAGGAAACCTCTATCTCTATCAACAAGATAAAAAAAATGGTTCCTTCTTCGAAATTCAAATTGGGCAAGGCAAATAAAATAAACCTAAGGTCATCTTTCCTTCTTGCTTCGTATGTATAGTATATAGAATTCAAATATAGAAAATATAGATATAGAGTATCTTTTCTTTCTACTCTATCTTCCGAGAATCTCTATTTTTACTAAGAATCCTGTTGTTGGATTGAATTCTAACGAATCCTTCGGGAATTTGTAAGAAACTCTTTATTTCTTTATTTATTAAATAAAATAAAAATGAGAATTCAATTCTAATTTTAAGACAAGAATAGAATAGATTATCATACGTATATTTCTCTATTTCATGTAGAAAGATAAAGAAGAATAAGTAGAAAGATAAAGAAGAATAAGTCTCATTTATTTAATTATCTATTCCTTGCACTTATTATTTAATATATATACTCACTTAGATATACTCAATCTAATTATATACGAATTCTAATTATTCTAAGATATCTTTCTAACAATAACAGGTACAAATATTAAATCGAGGTACCCATTCTATGACAACTCTTAACAACTTACCCTCTCTCTTTGTGCCTTTAGTGGGCCTAGTATTTCCGGCAATTGCAATGGCTTCTTTATCTCTTCATGTTCAAAAAAACAAGATTTTTTAGATTCGATAGGTGCAAATCTTATCTATTTTTTTTCAAGACTTAGATATAGATAACACAGATATCTATTTAGTAGTAGTAGAATATGGCGGTTTCCTCCGAACATAGATCTTATGTATGCGTAAATATATGGGTAAATAAATTATAGCAATTTTCAAATAGATCGGAATCGGGGTGGATGTATGAAATGTAAAGTCAATGTATCTATATGTGGATATCTATAGGAGATCATAGAAAAGGGATATTCTTATTTTAGACCTAACCAATTGGATCTAACCAATTAGATGAATTACTTCTAAAGGGTTACATCCGAATGATGCTAGTTGATGAGAGTTACTTCGGAAACAAAAAAAGGAAAGTCAAATTCATTTGGACTATTTTATCAATTCCAATAAAATGCAACTGGATCTAGTATGAGTTGGCGATCAGAACATATATGGATAGAACTTATAGTGGGGTCTCGAAAAATAAGTAATTTCTGCTGGGCCTTTATCCTTTTTTTAGGTTCACTAGGATTCGTATTAGTTGGATCTTCCAGTTATCTCGGTAAGAATTTGATATCTTTAGTTCTCTCTCAACAAATTCTTTTTTTTCCACAAGGGATCGTGATGTCTTTCTACGGTATCGCAGGTCTCTTTATTAGTTCCTATTTGTGGTGCACAATTTCGTGGAATGTAGGTAGTGGCTATGATCGATTCGATAGAAAAGAAGGAATAGTGTGTATTTTTCGTTGGGGATTTCCTGGAAAAAATCGTCGCATCTTCCTACGATTTCGTATGAAAGATATTCAGTCCATCCGAATAGAAGTTAAAGAGGGTATTTATGCTCGTCGTGTCCTTTATATGGAAATCAAAGGACAGGGGGCCGTTCCCTTGACGCGTACTGATGAGAATTTGACTCCGCGTGAAATTGAGCAAAAAGCCGCCGAATTGGCCTATTTCTTGCGCGTACCGATTGAAGTATTTTGAAATGAACTTGAACTGAAGAAGAAATTCTTTCCCATCGATCGGCAGGGAAAAAATTCAAGAATTCTCTTTTCTTTCTTCAGCATAGCATAGCTTAATAAAGTTTTTTCAGAACGTTCATTCGATCCAAAGTAGACGTATATGGAACATCCATAAAACGAAACTTTTTTTGTCCGCATAAAAAAGAATTTATGCGTATGGAAATCCACTCAACTCAATTCAGTAAAAAACAAGTAAAAGTAACAAATCGAAATAAAATAATAGATTCATCTCGTATATCAAAACATTTCGGAATAAAGGATTTCTCTTTTTATTTTCAATATGAATTGATAGGTTAGATACAAATAGATCATATCTTGTAAATGCTCTCTCCTTTCTTTTGTCAATCGACCTTTCTTTTTTTTTTTTTATCTTTTCTTTTGTGTTTCTTAATGATCAAAGGCAAAGGACTGCTTGTATCTCTTATAAGGATAACTTTTCTGTCTTGTTTTGCCACTCATTTTTGATCATTAGTTTTTGAATTTGTGATCGTTAGATCAGAATATTCTTCATAAATCTCGCTCCATTTTTCCTGGACTATAACTGTGGGTAGCCGGCCATTTTTTTTTTCGAAAGATTTTCTTTTTTGATAGAAAGGACAAGGGGAGTTCTTTTGGCTTGAAATCCGAATAATATTCATTACTTGCTTGAATTGGTTGGTTCTTTCAAGCATTCATCGAAAAGGGCTTCGAATTTGATCAGTTCAATTGAGGTATCTGGAAACAATATTTTTTCTTATTTCTTCATTCGAAACGGGCTCTTATTCTATTTCTGTATTCTTTCTAAATTCAAGGACTCATTACTAAATCACAAATAAAAAACAGGGAATAGATTCATAGGTCCGATGCCTTGGAATAGAACTTAGGGTTAATAGAAATAGTAGATCACATAGATTCAACAAATGAGGTGGGTTCATTAACAATTCAAAGATGAAAAAATGGCAAAAAAGAAAGCATTTCTTCCTCTTCTATATCTTACATCTAGAGTATTTTTGCCCTGGTGGATCTCTCTCTCATTTAATAAATGTCTTGAATTTTGGATTACTAATTGGTGGAATACTAGGCAATCCGAAACTTTTTTGACTGATATTCAAGAAAAGAGTATTCTAGAAAAATTCATAGAATTGGAAGAACTCTTACTCTTGGACGAAATGATAAAAGAATACCCGGAAACACATCTACAAACACTTCGTATAGGAATCCACAAAGAAACGATCCAATTGATCAAGATGCACAATGAGGATCATATCCATATGATTTTGCACTTATCGACAAATATAACCTCTTTCATTATTTTAAGTGGTTATTCTATTCTGGGTAATGAAGAACTTGCTATTCTTAACTCTTGGGTTCAAGAATTCCTATATAACTTAAGTGACACAATAAAAGCTTTTTCTATTCTTTTATTAACTGATTTATGTATCGGATTCCATTCGCCCCATGGTTGGGAACTAATGATTGGCTATGTCTACAAAGATTTTGGATTTGCTCACAACGATCAAATTATATCTGGTCTTGTTTCTACTTTTCCAGTCATTCTGGATACAATTTTTAAATATTGGATCTTCCGGTATTTAAATCGTGTATCTCCATCACTTGTAGTGATTTATCATTCAATGAATGACTGATCCAACTATAATATTTGTTACTTTGTAACATAAGGTACATAAGCAAAGCATTTCAATTTTAAGACGTACTTACTCTTTCTACCCTACAGGGATTTCTCCTACTCCTATATTCCAGTAAAATGATTTCAGTACAGTAAATAGCAGAATTGTGGATAGGGAACTATACAAGCGACCTACCTAATTTTATTGTAGAAATTTTCGGGATCAATGATTGGACCATGCAAACTAAAAACACCTTTTCTTGGATAAAGAAAGAGATTATTCGATCTATTTCCGTATCGCTAATGATATATATCATAACTCGGACATCCATTTCCAATGCATATCCCATTTTTGCACAGCAGGGTTATGAAAATCCACGAGAAGCGACCGGGCGTATTGTATGTGCCAATTGCCATTTAGCTAATAAGCCTGTGGATATTGAGGTTCCGCAAGCGGTACTTCCTGATACTGTATTTGAAGCGGTTGTTCGAATTCCTTATGATATGCAAGTTAAACAAGTTCTTGCTAATGGTAAAAAGGGAGGTTTGAATGTGGGGACTGTTCTTATTTTACCTGAGGGATTTGAATTAGCCCCCCCCGATCGTATTTCGCCCGAGATGAAAGAAAAGATAGGAAATCTGTCTTTTCAGAGCTATCGCCCCACTAAAAAAAATATTCTTGTGATAGGTCCTGTTTCTGGTCAGAAATATAGTGAAGTCACCTTTCCTATTCTTTCCCCGGACCCCGCTACTAATAAAGATGTTCACTTCTTAAAATATCCCATATATGTAGGTGGGAACAGAGGAAGGGGTCAGATTTATCCCGATGGGAGCAAGAGTAACAATACAGTTTATAATGCTACAGCGGCTGGTGTAGTAAGTAAAATCATACGAAAAGAAAAAGGGGGGTACGAAATAACCATATCGGATGCGTCAGATGAACGTCAAGTGGTTGATATTATCCCCCCAGGGCCAGAACTTCTTGTTTCCGAAGGCGAATCTATCAAAGTTGATCAGCCATTAACGAGTAATCCTAATGTGGGTGGATTTGGTCAAGGGGATGCGGAAATAGTACTTCAAGATCCATTCCGTGTCCAAGGCCTTTTGTTCTTCTTGGCATCTGTTATTTTGGCACAAATATTTTTGGTTCTTAAGAAGAAACAGTTTGAGAAGGTTCAATTGTCCGAAATGAATTTCTAGATTCTCGGATTTCCAATATCAAGTTCGTAAAAAGAATCAAATTCTTGTTTTGGGAATTCAATTATGTTCTGTATATGTTATGTATGATCAAAAATTATGAAAAGCTTTTTGCTTGTTTCTATTCCAGATGTCGATATCGGGAATTATTTGTACCGCATTCCTAGTCATAGTATGTATATTGTGAAGAAGATTATTTTACTTTATCCCTTCTTTTTTTTTTTCAAGCCAAATTCGAGCGGTGTCACTAGGTCACTCTTGTGAGATTGAAATGTCATAGAATGGATCAATCTTTTTCTATTCTAATAGAATAACATCTAAAATTTCACTGGATACTAAACATAAGATAAGTAAGTGGAGAATAGAAAACAAAGGATTATTCGCCTTCTTCTTCTTAGTCTTTTCTTTGACACAAGAAAGGAATTTTCTACATTTCTTTCTTGTGTCTACATAAAAACGGTTTTTGATCCCGTTCGTCAAAAATTACTATCCTTATTAGTTTCTATTTTTTCCATGTTTATCAGAACCCTTTTTTTTATATTTATTACGTATACATATAGAAAGTAGTGAACAAACAAAAAAAAATAGAGGGAAATCTTTTGATAAAATAGAACTTATTCTAATGGACTTAGAAAAAATTCAACTTTGATGAGATACTAAATAGAGTAGAGTAAGGATAAGGATCTATTCGAAAAGGATTTGCTTTGCATAATAGCTGATCGACAGAAATATATATTGTAATTGTGTCATTCAGGAAAATGAAATCGAGCGATTCCTTCTTTCTTCTAACTTTGAAAGATAGATAAGATACTATCCGCGAATAAGGGATGCTCTAAATTAATTAATGAAGTTTTCAAAAACATTATAAGAAATGAAGTTTTTTTTTCAAAATAGGGAAAAGTTCTTTTTTTTATTTATACTAATAAAATATTATGAAAGCTTAAGAAGGCTTAAGAAGGCAAGGATCCACTTGCCTTCTTAAGCTTTCATGTCTCCAACTCAGTTCATCTTATTATTAGATTATTACAGAGATGAACCCAACCCGGAGTATGAACCATAAAAGA